AAAGATATCCAAAATTATATAGAAATCACTATCCTACCCTTAGTTTTTATTTCCTTAATTTAATTGAATTTCGCTTGATTAGGGCAAAGTTCCTTAAAAACCTCTGCCTTTTTTAAAATATCCTGAACAGTTCCTGTAGGCTGAGCGCCTTTTTCAAGGAAATAGAGAATAGCGGGAACGTTTAAATAAGTTTGATTCTTGATCGGATCATAAAAACCCACTTTCCGAAGATCTCTTCCTTCTCTTCGGGATCGAACATCAATTGCAACGATTCGATAGACGGCTCATCGGGATAGATGTAGATGAAAAAGAACCCCCCCCCCCCCTAGAACCGTATAGGAAGTTTTCTCTTCGTACGGCTCGAGAAAAAATGATTCGAAGTTTTGTCTATGGATAAAATTCTAATAAATAGGAAAGGAATCCGTAAAATAAATTAGAAAATAAATTAGCCTATAATTTAACTCATATTTATTTAGCACCCTTCCTGAAAAAATAAAAAATCATTTGTACTCATAACTCAAGTTGAATAATTCTCAAATATCTTAAAGATTTTTATTTAAGATATTTTTTATTGAGTGGTCTTTAACCCCCCTTTTGTCTCGTTTAAAATCTATTTGGATTCTTTATTCGGATCCGTGAGACAATTGAAGTGGTGTTTCCTTGTTCTGGGATCCTTTATCTTTGTTTTAAATCCTTGGGTTTAGACATTACTTCGGTGCTTCTTAATCCTTTCAAAATGGTAGCAACATACCCCTTTTGTGATTTCTTTCTATCAAAGAATCATACCGACGGTTGATTCGCGCGCGATACACTGTGGATCGAAAAAAGTTTTAGCCGTTCCAACAAATTTTTTTGAATTGAAAATTTGCTCGAATCGGATCCTTTCAATTTCTATATCGAAGATATACTTACGAAGTTGTTCCAATTTATTGATTGGCATTAACCCTAGATCGTTGCCCCTGAGAAATTAATCAATACTTTCTACTCGAGCTCCATCATGAACTATTTACATTACAACCCAATAAAAAAAGAAGGGTTCTAGTAGAATAGAACAAACGACGTCGAGCCAAGAGCACCTTCATTCCTATATAAAATGGTGGATGTAAGAATAAGAATCCACACCGGATCGTGTCCTTCAAGTCGCACGTTGCTTTCTACCACATCGTTTTAAACGAAGTTTTACCATAACATTCCTCTAATTTGGAACCAGTATGGAATTGATTCAATTATGGAATCATGAATAGTCATTGGTTCAGTCGGTACAGAGACATAGTAATTTATATTTTTTCTTATCTACATAGATAATAAATATTTTTCTGAAAAAATCTTAGCAAGACCCCGTCTTTTTTATATGAAGGAAACATTTTTCTATAACTCTCTATCTAAAAAAAATATATAATAGAAATATGAAGAAATATAAATATAGAAATAACATAACTAACAGAAATAACACGAATAAATAAATTCTATTTGACTCTGCCTCTTCAAGTGACTCAATAAGATAGACTGACCCATTTCCAACTTCCCAAAGATTCAACCCATAAGGAATCATTACAAATCTGGATAATTGAAAAAGTTTCCTACTTATACATCCTTATACATCATTATTTGAGTCAAGTTTTACAGTAAAGACTATATTTGATTATCATAAGAAAGATAAATCTATGTTTCTTTTCGAGTCGAATTGTCAATGATTTAAAGCAAATAAGATAAATAGATCGAACAATAAAAATAAATATCATTGTTAAATATTTAAATTTTAATATTTTAGGGATGCAAATTATTTTTCACAAAAATGGAAAGACTATTGTCACTGAAATAGGATAACAATACATACCTATAGGCTAAGCACTTCCTGGTTTTATATGTATTTTCATATTTTATTTAACCTGAGGTTAAGTAATCTTTCTGCAACTGTGATCTATGTCCCATCTTATCTGGATCACAAAAGGATTCAGTTACATTTGCATGTCATTTGAACCAGATTTAGTTCAGTTTGTGAAAAACTGAGATATGATTACGAAAAGAATCATTCAAAATCAGAAAAGAAAGAAGAATCATATTCTATCCAATATTAGGCCTTGAAACAGAATCTTGTTGAACAAAAAAGCTGTATTCGGATACAATGGATATGCTCTGGGACGGAAGGATTCGAACCTCCGAATAGCGGGATCAAAACCCGTTGCCTTACCACTTGGCTACGCCCCATTTATATTTTTATTGGACACTAATAAAGAATAATATTGGTATTAAGTGTTCGTCAATTCCAGTCCAACTATCTATAGAAAATCTTTATTCTTTATAGAATATATTATAGATTCGTGCTAGGATTTTGACATGTGTATATCTAGAATTCAACTGAATTTATTGATCATTACATATAATTCAATTAAGATATTGTATGAAAGTATGATTTCTTCTATTCTCCTTTGAGAATTGGAGGATTTTTGATTGGGTGGAAAAAGAAGGATTTTTTTGTCTACCTTACTTTCTTCATTTTTCCTTATATCAATAACTCAATCAAAATGCAATTATCTCGACGAACAAAATGTCTGTTATGCTTAATATCTTTAGTTTGATCTGTCTTAATTCTGCCCTTTATCCGAGTAGTCTTTTCTTCGCCAAATTGCCCGAAGCCTATGCTTTTTTGAATCCAATCGTAGATGTTATGCCAGTAATACCCCTGTTCTTTTTTCTTTTAGCCTTTGTTTGGCAAGCTGCTGTAAGTTTTCGATAAGATCTTTAATACTATCCTAGAAAATTCATGATTTATTCGAGAAAAATTATAACAATTGATAAGATCAAATAAGTCTGACAGTATGAACCTTCGATTCAAACATTGAAATTCTTGGATAGCTGCGAAAAATCCGGTTCGCCCCATTTCCCGATTCTAACCCTTTTTCCGGCGAAAGACCTTATTAGGTTAGGGTTCCTTACAATATCTAATTGTGGGTATGAAAGTGATTTGCGGTAATCAAAGACTCTTATTACAAATTTCAACTTCATTTGAATTTATGAACATTCTTTTCTATTTCTAGAATTCATTTCTTGGTGTCAAAATAGGATATGTGATATAAAAATGGAGGATCTATTATCTTTTCTCGTTTTCCTTTTTCAAAAAATGATCTTGGAGGTTGTGTAATGCTTACTCTCAAACTTTTCGTTTACACAGTAGTAATATTCTTTGTTTCTCTCTTCATCTTTGGATTCCTATCCAATGATCCAGGACGTAATCCTGGACGTGAAGAATAAAATAAAAATTTCGTTTTTCTTGCTTGATTTTACAATTTTATTAAGATTTTCTTTTATCTATTCCACACGTTTAACTAGTAAAAAAAAGGGGGGTTGCGAAATTTGAAAGAAAAAAATGGAAAGTCATCAACGGAAACGGAAAGAGAGGGATTCGAACCCTCGGTACGAATAACTCGTACAACGGATTAGCAATCCGCCGCTTTCGTCCACTCAGCCATCTCTCCCAATTGAAAAAGATAATTACTATCTTACATTACACATCAAGTAAGGATTAAAGAAAGTATTTCTTTGACATTCTTTATCGTTATTATATAATTAGCAATTCCATTTAGATGCTCGAAAGATCCAAATAGAAAGATAAATAAGGAAGACCTTCTTGCTTTTATTTTGTTCGAAGTGCCTTTTGGGCCTGGCCCGGTCAATACCCAGCCGGGCCTTTTTTTGTTCCAACAAATTCCCTTTATTTATAGGCAATATAAATAAGATACCCAATTTGGTATCTGTGTAACAATTTACGCTCTGGGGTTTACATATACTTATAATTTTTGTTATAATGGAAATTGAGAAGGATTTTTGATTCAAAAGAATCAATACTGATTAAGTATGTATCAATTTGTATTTTCTTATGTCATTAGGCAAACCAAATTTTAGATTCAAACCCAAGAATCATTCAGGAATTCTCCGTCAACGAATAGTTAATGGTTCCCATTTGTCATAAATTTTGTCTTTTTTGGATGAAAATATACATTTGATTTTTCAATAGAAAAGTGAGGGGAAGTTTTTCGGCATTGTGCGTTTTGAGATACTATACAATCAATCGAAGGGGTGGATCAAATACAATCAAAAGGATAAAAATCAAAAGGGTAAAAAGGATTTATTTTCTAATTTTTCTAAATTTAGAAAAAGGATTAAAAAAAGGATGCAAGATGCAAGTACAATAAACTAAAGTTTAGTAATCCAACCCAAAAAAGGGAAAATTTTGTACTATTATGTATCGTTTTGGCGGCATGGCCGAGTGGTAAGGCGGGGGACTGCAAATCCTTTTTCCCCAGTTCAAATCCGGGTGCCGCCTCATCACGAATCGAATATAGACTCGCAAGAATCTCTGAGTGTTCAGGCATTGAATCACTATTAGAGTGAGATTGGATGGATAATTTACTTTTTTATAGAAAAGTATAGAAAAAGTATAGAAAAAGTGAAAAAAATCATTTTTTCCCCTCCTGAAGAGTATAATATACTATCTCCCAACTGCTTCAGAGAGACAATCGGGAAAGGGTACGGATTAGATCAAATAGGAAAGAAAAGTATGTAATAGATAGCAATTTCGCTATTTTTACTTATGAAGGCAAAAAAAAAGGAATGGCCCTCTTATTTTATTACTACATGTTCCATTAGTAACATTCCTTTGTGGTGTCATTGTGTATTTTACTTGTGTTTAGTCTTTGCCGATTAGAAATCATATCATATAGTAATTTTTTAGAAATGGATTTATTTGATTGGTTCATGAATAGTGTTTGGCCAGACTCCCTTTTTGACTCTGGACCATTGATTCTACTATTATTAGTGAGCAATAATGGAATAATTCTATCATAGAGATAAGGGACATAATTCACATGGATATAGTAAGTCTCGCTTGGGCTGCTTTAATGGTAGTCTTTACATTTTCCCTTTCACTCGTAGTATGGGGAAGAAGTGGACTTTAGAAGCACTCCTAATTTAGTTGAGGAATGAAACGGTATCAATTGTTTTATAGATCGTTCTGCAACGCATTTTTTTATTTGAATTGAAATAATTTTCAAATAAATATATCTTCATTTCGAAATTCCATTGGATTCTAGTGGAGAAATGTATTCTATAACAGTAAAACGATTATTATCGGAATAAATAGATGTATCAAAGAAATAGAATTGGGTCCTACGTCAATTCCATATATGGATTAATAACTACAGATATTGAAGATAAAAGCTAATATAGTACCAACTTTATTAGAAAGTCAAGTACAACTTTATACACTACAATAACACTAATAGAGAGTATGGTAAGAAATAAATTTATTTCTTACTTACCATACTCTCGGATCTCATAGAATACCGCCGATTATAGCCCGTTGATTTCATTTAAGACGTAAAAATAGAATCCTTTTCATTTGATTTCTTCAACTAAAGTAATTAATCATTTTGACTGACTGTTTTTACGTAAATTATAAGTAGAAAAGCAGTAGGAACTAAAATGAACAGTGCAGTAGCAATAAATGCAAGAATATTTACTTCCATAATCTCATCGTTTTTTTTATTTCACAATAACTCGGGATTTAATCCCATAGAGATGATAAATCTTTCACCTGTCAATTCAATGAATGCATTCCCTATCGATGATCTTGAATCGGATCAATATCATGAATAACAATATCTGAGCTATTAAATTAATTCGTCGTCGAGAATTGAATAGTATAACATACGAAGATCTTTTATCCATACCGAATCCAAGATCGGATTCCCGGCCCAATCCAAAATTCCTTTATTTATCCGTCTTTTCTATAACCTACCTTAGGTCTTCCTTGTAGAACCATCAAATGAAGTAGCATCTAACCACCCGTCCCTTTCCATTAACTACAAAACCCCAACAAACAATACAAAGCGAAGTGGAAAAAGAGAGGAATTAGGTTCTAAACGCCGTTTTTTTAATGATCCAATTTTCTTTGGAAGACAAAGAAGTATGATAAAGATGAGTCGCGGGAGCAAAGATGGAATATTCTATCAACTTCACTATTTTAGTTATTTTCATTTTAGTTTAGGGTTTGTTCTTTCTTCGACAGAATCCTGAAAAAAAGGGGGGAAAGACCTTCGGAATTAAATTATGCTCTCTGTCCCTTATTTCACAGAAAATGGAGAGGCGAATTGATGTACTTATTGGATCCGTCGGGACTGACGGGGCTCGAACCCGCAACGTCCGCCTTGACAGGGCGGTGCTCTTGCCTATTGAACTACAATCCCAGGGGAATCAGAAGGGATCTAGCAGAAAATTTCGATTCTTTTTTATTCTCTCGTATCAGGTATTTCTTAAGAACAAGAGGGTTCTACCATCTGATGGTAGATTGGCGAATTGTTGGGCCGAGCTGGATTTGAACCAGCGTAGACATATTGTCAACGAATTTACAGTCCGTCCCCATTAACCACTCGGGCATCGACCCAACGCCTAATTGATTTTAGACGATTGAAAATATCATTCCTATGGGCATGATTTACCCCCAGAGGGACTTGAACCCTCGTTATCTCCGTGAAAGAGAGAAGTCGTGAAACCGCTGGACCATAGGGGCCGAGGATCAGCATAAGGAAAACACAAAAAATCGGATAGGTGCAGAGAGGCGGCCCCTTTAGGAGATGAATAGGATCAAACCGAAAGACTCGTTAACTATTCTGGGGGTTAATGGTAATCAAACTTTACCATTAAACTATACAATCTTGAAACTTGAAAAAGAGAAAGACGAGAAAGACCAATGAAATAAAGTTTCTGAATCAAACCGAAAAACAAAGGTCGAGAACTTTCTTTCTTCTTTCATTCTTCTTTCAGTATTCGCAGTGAGTAACCAAAAGATTATTTTGGTCTGCGCGATGCAATTATATTTCGCCCTAAGTCAGGCTGTCAATTGACCACGGAAAGGAGAGAAAGGAGAGCATTAAACAAAGCAAGAAGACGGCCGGACGAGGTATTTTTGCGGAAAGGAGAGAAAGGAGAGCATTAAACAAAGCAAGAAGACGGCCAGACGAGGTATTTTTGCACGTGTTTAACGTTTAATAAATACAAATTCAGATGGTTTTCTGGTATTCAATATTCAAGTAGATTAGAATATAAATACCGTTATACATTATAATATAAGAAACTGAATCAGTTTTGATATTCTAAAAAAAATCCTAAAACATAGTAAGCCTAAGTGGGAGAATTCTGTTTCTAGGACTGTTTTATCAATTCCGTTCCATTTGCATCTCTTAAAAATGCCAATTTAAGTTAAGTATAAATTTTTATTCCACCTATCTCATAGATTCCAGTCAAAGATTCATAGAATCGAAATTCCATCATTGTTAGATCTATAGGATTTGATTTGATGGATAATGAGCCAGCCAAAATGGTATTTATTTTTGTTTTTGTTTTTTGGAGAATTCGATATGGATGAGTATAAATCACTGCCAATTTCAAAAGAATCCGGGATAGACGCAATGTCCACAATACCTGGATTTAATCAGATACAAT